AGCCAAATATTATAATCTCCACCACCCGTAAGGTCGTATCCCCTTACTTTAAAGATTCGCCTTCCTTAGACAGACATCTCCCTAGATCTGTACATATGGCCTCAAGTAAGTCTCTCCACTACATATGTTAATGTAGCTTAATATTAAAGCAAGGCACTGAAAATGCCTAGATGAGTCTTCTCACTCCATAAACACATAGGTTTGGTCCTGGCCTTTCTATTAGTTATTTGTAAACTTACACATGCAAGAATCCCCACCCCAGTGAGAATGCCCTCTATACCGAACTTTGACGGTAAAAAGGAGCTGGTATCAAGCACACTAATAAGTAGCTCATGACGCCTTGCTTAGCCACACCCCCACGGGACACAGCAGTGATAAAAATTAAGCAATAAATGAAAGTCTGACTAAGTTATACTATTAAGGACTGGTAAATCTCGTGCCAGCCACCGCGGTCATACGATTAGGCCAAACTAATAGACACCCGGCGTAAAGCGTGTTCCAGAGACTAAATAATAAATAAAATCAAGCCTTAACTAAGCTGTAAAAAGCCTCAGATATTGTAAGATACATAACGAAAGTGATTTTAAAAAATCTGATTACACGATAGCTAAGATCCAAACTGGGATTAGATACCCCACTATGCTTAGCCCTAAACATAAAAAATTATAAACAAAATTATTCGCCAGAGTACTACTAGCAATAGCTTAAAACTCAAAGGACTTGGCGGTGCCTTATATCCTTCTAGAGGAGCCTGTTCTATAATCGATAAACCCCGATCTACCTCACCAGTCTTTGCTAAATCAGCCTATATACCGCCATCTTCAGCAAACCCTAAAAAGGAATTAAAGTAAGCACAAGTATTAACATAAAAACGTTAGGTCAAGGTGTAGCTTATAGAGTGGAAAGAAATGGGCTACATTCCCCGAATCGGGGAATTAAAATTTACACGAAAACCTATGTGAAACCAAAAGTTAAAGGTGGATTTAGCAGTAAACTAAGAATAGAGTGCTTAGTTGAATATGGCCATAAGGCACGCACACACCGCCCGTCACCCTCCTCAAGTAGATAATATTATAAGGCTATAAATAATATATAAATGTCAACCTATGAGAGGAGACAAGTCGTAACAAGGTAAGTGTACTGGAAAGTGCACTTGGATAACACAAAGTGTAGCTTAAATTAAAGCACCTAGTTTACACCTAGAAGATTTCACATAAAATGACCACTTTGAAACTAAATATAGCTCAAATATACTATATACTACTACTCTAATAATATTAAAACAAAACATTTACAATAATAAAAGTATAGGCGATAGAAATTCTATATGACGCTATAGAGAGAGTACCGTAAGGGAAAAATGAAAGAATATTAAAAGTAAAAAACAGCAAAGCTTAACCCTTGTACCTTTTGCATAATGATTTAACTAGAAAATGTTTGGCAAAAAGAATTAAAGTTAAATACCCCGAAACTAGACGAGCTACCCATTAGCAGCTTAATGAGCAAACTCATCTATGTGGCAAAATAGTGAGAAGACTAATAGGTAGTGGCGACAAACCTATCGAGCCTAGTGATAGCTGGTTGTCCAGAAAAGAATTTTAGTTCTAATTTAAACTTACCAATAAAAAAATAAATTCAAATGTAAGCTTAAATAATAGTCTAAAAGGGTACAGCCTTTTAGACACAGGATACAACCTCTATTAGTGAAAAACTAAAAACATTCAAATTACTCTAGTTGGCCTAAGAGCAGCCATCAAACAAGATAGCGTTCAAGCTCGACAATATAAATAAAACTAATCCCAGTTATAATAATGAAATTCCTAACACAAAACTGGACTATTCTATTTCTAAATAGAAGCAATAATGTTAATATGAGTAACAAGAAAACTTTTCTCCTCGCATAAGTGTATATCAGAGCGAATGCGCACTGATAGTTAACAAAATGAATATAATTAATTAATTAACACTTCAATACAATTGTTAGTCCAACACAGGAGTGCGAATAAGGAAAGATTAAAAGAAGTAAAAGGAACTCGGCAAACACGAACCCCGCCTGTTTACCAAAAACATCACCTCTAGCATAAAAAGTATTAGAGGCACTGCCTGCCCAGTGACTTTAGTTTAACGGCCGCGGTATCCTGACCGTGCAAAGGTAGCATAATCACTTGTTCTCTAAATAAGGACTTGTATGAATGGCTTCACGAGGGTTCTACTGTCTCTTACTTCCAATCAGTGAAATTGATCTTCCCGTGAAGAAGCGGGAATAAAAAAATAAGACGAGAAGACCCTATGGAGCTTTAATTAACCAACTCATTAAACCATAAAAAGATCCCACAGGAAATAAACATATTTTAACTGAGTCGGCAATTTAGGTTGGGGTGACCTCGGAATAAAAATCAACTCCCGAGAAAATTTAATTAAGACAGACAAGTCAAAATTATTATATTATATATTGATCCGTCAAAGACGATCAACGAAACAAGTTACCCTAGGGATAACAGCGCAATCCTATTTAAGAGTCCATATCGACAATTAGGGTTTACGACCTCGATGTTGGATCAGGACACCCAAATGGTGCAGCCGCTATTAATGTGTTCGTTTGTTCAACGATTAAAGTCCTACGTGATCTGAGTTCAGACCGGAGTAATCCAGGTCGGTTTCTATCTATTTCAATAGTCCCTCCTAGTACGAAAGGACAAGAGAGACAGGGCCCACTTAAAATAAGCGCCCTAACTAATTGGATGAAATAATCTCAATCTCATATAAATACTAATTAACCCAAGAACAGGGCTTAGTTAAAGTGGCAGAGACCGGTAATTGCATAAAACTTAAGATTTTAAAACCAGAGGTTCAATTCCTCTCTTTAACAACTTTATGTACTTTGTTAATCTATTAGCAATAATTATTCCTATTCTTCTAGCTGTAGCATTTCTAACTCTATTGGAACGAAAGGTATTAGGCTATATACAGCTCCGAAAAGGACCCAATATTGTAGGCCCCTACGGCTTATTACAACCAATTGCTGACGCAGTAAAACTATTCACTAAAGAGCCCCTCCAACCACTAACATCATCTCTTGTCTTATTCATTATTGCACCCACTCTAGCCTTAACCCTGGCTTTAATAATATGAGTCCCACTACCAATACCACACCCCCTAATTAACATAAACCTAAGCGTACTCTTTATACTGGCTCTATCAAGTCTAGCCGTCTACGCTATTTTATGGTCAGGTTGAGCCTCAAATTCTAAATATGCACTAATTGGAGCCCTACGAGCAGTAGCCCAAACAATCTCCTATGAAGTAACCCTAGCTATTATTATCCTATCCATTTTACTCATAAACGGCTCCTTTACACTAACTACGCTAATCACAACACAAGAATACATCTGACTAATAATTCCTTCATGACCTCTAGCTATAATATGATTTATCTCAACATTAGCAGAGACAAATCGAGCTCCCTTTGACCTAACAGAAGGAGAGTCAGAATTAGTATCTGGTTTCAACGTAGAATACGCAGGGGGACCTTTTGCTCTTTTCTTCCTGGCAGAATATGCAAACATTATCATGATAAATGCCCTAACAATTATTCTATTCTTAGGTGCATATCATAGCCCAATATTTTCAGAGCTCTATACTATTAATTTCAGTACCAAAGCCCTCCTATTTACTATATTTTTCCTATGAATTCGAGCATCCTATCCTCGATTCCGATATGACCAATTAATACACCTACTATGAAAAAATTTTTTACCCATTACTCTAGTAATATGTATATGACATGTAACTCTTCCTATTATCCTAGCAAGCATCCCACCTCAAACATAAGAAATATGTCTGATAATAGAGTTACTTTGATAGAGTAAATCATAGGGGTTTAAATCCCCTTATTTCTAGAATTACAGGAATTGAACCTGCTCTTAAGAATTCAAAAATCTCCGTGCTACCTATATTACACTATATTCTAAGTAAGGTCAGCTAAATAAGCTATCGGGCCCATACCCCGAAAATGTTGGTTTATATCCTTCCCGTACTAATTAATCCTCTAACCCTATCACTAGTATTAACAACAATAATAGCAGGTACTTTAATTGTTATAACAAGCTCACATTGATTTATAATTTGAGTAGGATTTGAAATAAATATACTAGCTATCATCCCACTACTAACAAAAGAACATAACCCACGATCCACAGAAGCAGCAACAAAATATTTTCTCACACAAGCGACAGCATCCATACTTCTTATGATAGCTGCAATCACCAACCTACTATATACTGGACATTGATCCATTATAAAACTAATTAATCCAACAGCATCAATTATAATAACAATAGCTCTTACAATAAAACTAGGACTATCCCCATTCCACTTCTGAGTACCAGAAGTAACTCAAGGAATTCCATTAATATCAGGACTAATTCTACTAACATGACAAAAATTAGCACCACTATCCGTCCTATACATAATTATGCCACTCATTAATACAAATATTCTTTTAGCTATATCACTAATATCTATTGCAGTTGGGGGTTGAGGAGGACTCAATCAAACTCAGCTACGAAAAATTATAGCATACTCATCTATTGCCCACATAGGGTGAATAATAGCTGTTCTAGCCTACAACCCTACTATAACATTATTAAACCTCTATCTCTATATCCCAATAACAATTACCACCTTTATACTACTTATAATTAATTCAACAACCACAACAACTTCATTATCTCAAACGTGAAATAAACTACCACTAATCACAACACTTATCCTAATTACTATACTATCTTTAGGAGGACTACCTCCTCTAACTGGCTTCTTGCCAAAATGGGCAATTATCCAAGAAATAACAAAAAACAGCAATATTATTATACCCACACTAATAACCCTATTGGCCCTATTAAACTTATATTTTTATACACGAATCACATACACTACATCCCTAACAATATTTCCAACAGCAAACAACATGAAAATCAAATGACAATTTAAAAATCCAAAGCAAATAGTAAGCCTACCACTTATAATTATAATTTCTACCCTGGTTCTCCCACTAGCTCCAATAATAACAATTTTGGACTAGGAGTTTAGGTTACCTAGACCAGAAGCCTTCAAAGCTTCCAGCAAATATATTTTATTTAACTCCTGTACCTAAGGACTGCAAGACTCTATCTTACATCAAATGAACGCAAATCAATCACTTTAATTAAGCTAAGCCCTTCTAGATTGATGGGATTTAAACCCACGAAACTTTAGTTAACAGCTAAAAACCCTAAACAACTGGCTTCAATCTACTTCTCCCGCCGCAAATAAAAAAAGGCGGGAGAAGCCCCGGCAGGATTGAAGCTGCTTCTTTGAATTTGCAATTCAACATGTAGTACACCACAGGACTTGGTAAAAAGAGGAGTATTTACCTCTGTCTTTAGATTTACAGTCTAATGCCTACTCGGCCATTTTACCTATGTTCATTAATCGATGACTCTTTTCAACCAATCATAAAGATATTGGCACTTTATACCTAATATTTGGTGCCTGAGCTGGAATGGTAGGCACTGCACTGAGCTTACTAATTCGCGCCGAACTAGGTCAACCAGGAGCTCTGCTGGGAGACGACCAAATCTATAATGTAATTGTTACAGCCCATGCTTTTGTAATAATTTTCTTTATAGTCATGCCTATCATAATTGGAGGTTTCGGAAACTGACTAGTACCCTTAATAATTGGTGCCCCTGATATGGCTTTTCCTCGAATAAATAATATAAGCTTTTGACTGCTTCCCCCATCTTTCCTATTACTACTTGCCTCATCTATAGTTGAAGCAGGAGCAGGCACTGGTTGGACAGTGTATCCTCCTCTAGCAGGAAACCTTGCTCACGCAGGGGCCTCAGTCGACCTTGCTATCTTTTCTCTACACTTGGCAGGTGTGTCTTCAATTTTAGGAGCAATCAACTTTATTACTACCATCATTAATATAAAACCTCCTGCACTCTCTCAATATCAGACACCATTATTTGTTTGATCTGTCCTAATTACAGCTGTCCTACTCCTTCTCTCTCTCCCAGTATTAGCTGCTGGAATTACGATATTATTAACAGATCGAAACCTTAATACTACTTTCTTTGATCCTGCCGGAGGGGGAGACCCTATCTTATATCAACACCTATTCTGATTTTTTGGACACCCTGAAGTGTACATTCTAATTTTACCCGGATTCGGAATTATTTCTCATATCGTAACATACTACTCAGGAAAAAAAGAACCTTTTGGGTATATAGGAATAGTATGAGCTATAATATCTATTGGCTTCCTAGGCTTTATTGTATGAGCCCACCATATGTTTACAGTAGGAATAGATGTAGATACCCGAGCTTACTTTACATCAGCTACAATAATTATTGCTATTCCTACCGGAGTTAAGGTCTTTAGCTGATTGGCTACTCTTCATGGAGGTAACATTAAATGATCCCCTGCTATACTATGAGCTCTAGGATTCATCTTTTTATTTACAGTAGGAGGACTAACAGGAATCGTACTTGCTAATTCTTCTCTTGATATCGTCCTTCATGATACTTACTATGTAGTAGCCCACTTTCATTATGTCCTGTCTATAGGAGCAGTCTTTGCTATTATAGGCGGCTTCATTCACTGATTCCCCTTATTTTCAGGCTACACAATAAGCACCACTTGAGCCAAAATTCATTTCCTAATTATATTTGTAGGAGTAAATATGACTTTCTTCCCACAACACTTTCTAGGACTGTCAGGTATGCCACGACGCTACTCAGACTACCCAGACGCCTACACAACTTGAAACACTGTATCTTCCATAGGCTCATTTATTTCACTAACTGCTGTTATTTTAATAATTTTTATAGTATGAGAAGCATTCGCATCTAAGCGAGAGGTTTTAGTAGTAGAGCTACCATCAACAAATCTTGAATGACTTCACGGATGCCCCCCTCCTTACCACACTTTTGAGGAGCCTACTTATGTAAATCCTAAATAACATATTTATGCTCTAAGAAAGGAAGGATTCGAACCCCCTAAAATTGGTTTCAAGCCAACACCATAACCATTATGACTTTCTCAATAAATAAGATATTAGTAAAATTTACATAACTTTGTCAAAGTTAAGTTACAGGTGGAACTCCTGTATATCTTTATGGCATATCCCTTTCAACTAGGATTCCAAGATGCAACTTCTCCTATTATAGAAGAATTGTTAAGCTTTCACGACCATGCTCTAATAATCGTTTTCCTAATTAGCTCTCTTGTATTATATATTATTTCACTAATATTAACAACTAAATTAACTCATACTAGTACTATGGATGCACAAGAAGTAGAGACAATCTGAACTATTTTACCAGCTATTATTTTAATTATAATCGCTCTACCCTCGCTACGAATTCTTTATATAATAGACGAGATTAATAACCCCTCCGTAACTATTAAAACTCTGGGCCATCAGTGATATTGAAGCTATGAATATACAGACTATGAAGACCTGATATTTGACTCCTATATAATCCCCACTTCAGAATTAAGCCCTGGTCAACTTCGCCTATTAGAAGTTGATAATCGAGTAGTCTTACCTGCTGAGCTGACAATTCGAATACTAATCTCATCAGAAGATGTCCTACACTCTTGAGCTGTTCCTTCTTTAGGACTAAAAACAGATGCTATCCCTGGTCGCCTAAACCAAACAACACTATTAGCTACTCGACCAGGCCTATATTACGGACAATGCTCCGAGATTTGCGGATCTAACCATAGTTTCATACCTATTGTACTTGAAATAGTTCCTCTAAAACACTTTGAAAAATGATCATCATCAATACTATAATCTCATTAAGAAGCTAAATAGCGCTAACCTTTTAAGTTAGAGATTGAAAGCTTAGACCTCTCCTTAATGGCATGCCACAATTGGACACATCAACTTGATTTATTACAATTATTTCAATAATTATTACATTATTTATTATATTTCAACTAAAGGTTTCAAAACACCACTACTACCACAACCCTGAACCCCTAGCAACTAAATCCCAAAAACACTCAACCCCCTGAGAAACTAAATGAACGAAAATCTATTTGCCTCTTTCATTACCCCTACGATAATAGGACTACCTGTTGTCGTTCTTATTATTATGTTCCCAAGTATATTATTTCCCTCAACAACACGACTAATTAACAACCGCTTAGTCTCTATCCAACAATGACTTATCCGCATAACAGCTAAACAAATAATAACTATTCATAACAAAAAGGGTCAGACTTGAACACTTATATTAATTTCACTTATTATATTCATTGGCTCAACAAATCTTTTAGGTCTTCTACCTCATTCTTTCACCCCTACTACCCAACTATCTATGAATCTAGGAATAGCTATCCCCCTTTGAGCAGGCACAGTTATTTTAGGATTTCGTCATAAAACAAAAGCATCTTTAGCACACTTTCTGCCTCAAGGGACACCACTACCCCTAATTCCCATGCTAGTAATTATCGAAACAATTAGCTTATTTATTCAACCAATAGCATTAGCAGTACGACTTACAGCAAATATCACTGCGGGGCACCTGCTAATTCATTTAATTGGAGGGGCCACCCTAGCACTAATAAATATTAGTATAACCACTGCTTTTATTACGTTTGTAATTCTAGTTCTACTAACAGTACTAGAATTTGCCGTTGCTCTAATTCAAGCATATGTCTTCACCCTACTAGTCAGCCTCTATTTACACGATAATGCCTAATGACCCACCAAACACATGCCTATCACATAGTAAATCCAAGTCCTTGACCATTAACAGGAGCCTTATCAGCACTTCTTTTAACATCTGGCCTAGTAATATGATTTCACTTTAACTCCTCCCTTCTACTACTATTAGGCCTAACTACTAACATACTAACAATATACCAGTGATGACGAGATGTAGTACGAGAAAGCACATTTCAAGGACATCACACTCCAATTGTACAAAAAGGTCTTCGCTATGGAATAATCTTATTTATTTTATCCGAAGTTTTCTTCTTTTCTGGATTTTTCTGAGCTTTTTATCACTCAAGCCTGGCTCCTACACCAGAACTAGGAGGTTATTGACCCCCAGCAGGCATTACTCCTCTAAATCCTATAGAAGTGCCACTTCTGAATACATCCGTTTTATTAGCCTCTGGAGTATCTATTACATGAGCCCATCACAGTCTGATAGAAGGAAATCGTGCACACATAATGCAAGCATTGCTAATTACTATTCTTCTAGGCCTATACTTTACATTCCTACAAGCTTCTGAATATTATGAGACACCATTCACTATTTCTGACGGTATTTATGGATCTACCTTCTTTATAGCCACAGGATTCCATGGGCTACATGTAATCATTGGCTCAACATTCCTTATCGTGTGCTTTCTACGACAACTAAACTTTCATTTTACATCTAGTCACCATTTCGGATTTGAAGCTGCAGCCTGATACTGACACTTTGTAGACGTTGTATGACTATTCCTATATGTCTCCATTTATTGATGAGGATCTTATTCTTTTAGTATTAATTAGTACAGCTGACTTCCAATTAGCTAGTCTTGGAAAACTCCGAGAAAGAATAATAAATTTTATACTAACTTTAATTATTAACACCCTATTAGCCTCACTTCTTGTAATAATTGCATTTTGACTTCCTCAAATAAATGTATATGCCGAAAAATCAAGTCCATATGAATGCGGATTTGATCCTATAGGCTCGGCTCGCCTACCTTTCTCGATAAAATTTTTCCTAGTAGCAATTACCTTTTTATTATTTGACCTTGAAATTGCACTATTGCTACCACTTCCATGGGCCTCCCAAACTGATAAACTAACAACTATACTATTTATAGCTCTATTCCTCATCTCTCTTTTAATTATTAGTCTGGCATATGAATGAATACAAAAGGGCCTAGAATGATCAGAATATGATAATTAGTTTAACATAAAATAAATGATTTCGACTCATTAGATTATGATCTATTTCATAATTATCAACATGTCTCTAACCCATATAAACATACTATTAGCATTTATTACAGCTCTTCTAGGTCTACTTATATATCGATCCCACCTAATATCTGCACTCCTATGCCTGGAAGGAATAATACTATCTCTGTTCGTCCTTATCACCATAACTATTCTTATCACCCATATAACCCTAGCTAGTATAATACCTATTATCCTATTGGTATTCGCAGCTTGCGAGGCAGCACTTGGACTGTCGCTACTAGTAGTTGTATCTAATACATATGGAGTTGATTATGTACAAAATCTTAACCTCCTTCAATGTTAAAAATTATTATCCCTACAGTAATATTAATTCCCCTAACATGACTCTCAAAAAGCAATATACTATGAATTAACTCAACAGTATACAGCCTAATAATTAGCATAACATGCCTGCCCCTAATAAACCAATTCTGCGATAATAGCTTAAACATATCCATATTATTTTTCTCTGACTCACTATCAACCCCTCTACTAATGCTAACAACCTGACTTCTACCACTTATAATCATTGCTAGCCAATATCATATAGCCAAAGAATCTCTTACACGAAAAAAACTGTATATTACCATAATAATTTTACTCCAAGCCCTATTAATTATAACCTTTTCCGCTACTGAACTAATTTTATTTTATATTTTATTTGAGGCCACACTAGTACCCACTCTTATTATAATTACTCGCTGAGGAGGTCAGACAGAGCGACTAAATGCCGGAATTTATTTTCTTTTCTATACCCTAGCTGGATCATTACCCCTGCTAGTCGCTCTGATTTATACCCAAACTACTCTGGGCTCACTAAATCTACTATTAACACAATATTGAATTGAGCTCTCAACTCCTGTCTGAGGCGACTCCCTTTTATGATTAGCATTTATACTAGCATTTATAGTAAAAATACCCCTATATGGCCTCCACCTATGACTACCAAAAGCCCATGTTGAGGCTCCAATCGCAGGCTCAATAGTACTAGCGGCTATTCTACTAAAATTAGGGGGTTATGGAATACTACGTATTACTATAATACTTAACCCTACTACTAATTTTATAGCATACCCCTTTATAATATTATCACTGTGAGGAATAGTTATAACCAGCTCTATCTGCTTACGCCAAACAGACTTAAAATCACTGATCGCATATTCATCTGTTAGCCACATAGCACTTGTAGTCATGGCAGTCTTAATTCAAAGCCCCTGAAGCTTCATAGGAGCCACTGCATTGATAATTGCCCACGGTCTAACATCCTCTCTACTATTTTGTCTAGCAAACTCTAATTACGAACGAACTCACAGCCGAACTATAATTTTAGCCCGAGGCTTACAAACAATCCTGCCTTTAATAGCAGCTTGATGACTCCTAGCAAGTCTAACAAACCTAGCCTTGCCCCCTTCTATTAACTTAATTGGAGAATTATTTGTGACTGTATCCATATTCTCTTGATCCAATTTTTCTATCATTCTACTAGGACTTAACATTACTATTACTGCCCTCTATACACTCTATATACTAATTATAACTCAACGAGGCAAATATACCTACCACATTCATAATATCAAACCCTCCTTCACTCGAGAAAATGCTCTAATATCCCTCCACCTCATACCCCTACTACTCCTAATAGTTAACCCCAAAATTATTCTGGGAACTATATACTGTAAATATAGTTTAACAAAAACATTAGATTGTGAATCTAAAAATAGAAACATAAAATTCTTATTTACCGAAAAAGAATGCAAGAACTGCTAATTCATGCCTCCGTACATGAAAGTACGGCTTTTTCAACTTTTAAAGGATAGTAGTTATCCATTGGTCTTAGGAACCAAAAAATTGGTGCAACTCCAAATAAAAGTTATAAACCTATTCTCTACTCTAATATTACTGTCACTAATTATCCTTATCCTGCCTATCATATCCACCTCCAACAATTATTCCTATCCCCAGTATGCTAAAACAATAATTTTCTATTCTTTTATAGCTAGCCTACCCCCAACTATCATATTTATTCAGTCTGGCCAAGAGATAATGATTTCAAATTGATGCTGAATGACAATTCAAACTATAAAATTTACTCTTAGCTTTAAACTGGACTTCTTCTCTATGGTATTTATGCCCGTAGCCCTATTTATTACTTGATCCATTATAGAATTTTCAATATGATATATACACTCGGATCCAAACATTAATCGCTTTTTTAAATATCTATTAATATTTCTAGTAACCATACTAATTTTAGTCACAGCTAACAACATTTTCCAACTTTTCATCGGCTGGGAAGGAGTTGGTATTATATCCTTTCTACTCATTGGCTGATGATACGGTCGAGCAGATGCAAATACGGCTGCATTACAAGCAATCTTATACAATCGCATTGGAGATGTTGGCTTTATTTTATCAATAGCATGATTTATGGCTAATTCAAATTCATGAGAACTTCAACAAATCTTTATATTAAACCTAAATGATACCACTCTTCCTCTCATAGGCCTACTACTAGCTGCCACAGGAAAATCAGCACAATTCGGACTACATCCTTGACTGCCCTCTGCCATAGAAGGGCCCACGCCAGTCTCAGCTCTATTACACTCCAGCACAATAGTAGTTGCAGGAATCTTTCTGCTTATTCGATTTTACCCCCTAGTAGAAAATAACAAGACAATTCAATCTTTGGCTCTATGCCTAGGAGCTATTACTACCCTCTTCACAGCTATCTGCGCTCTAACCCAAAATGATATTAAAAAGATCGTAGCCTTCTCCACTTCAAGCCAACTAGGCCTGATAATGGTAACAATTGGTATCAACCAACCACACCTGGCATTTCTCCATATCTGTACCCATGCATTCTTTAAGGCTATACTATTCCTATGCTCCGGTTCTATCATCCATAGCTTAGGTGATGAACAAGACATCCGAAAAATGGGCGGACTATTTAAATCTCTTCCCTTTACAACTACCGCCCTAATCATTGGCAGCCTTGCACTAACAGGAATGCCCTTCTTAACAGGATTTTATTCAAAAGACCTAATTATTGAAACAGCCAATACTTCTTATACTAACGCCTGGGCCCTACTAATCACCCTCATCGCTACCTCATTAACAGCTGTATATAGCACTCGTATTATTTTCTTTGCACTACTTGGAAAACCACGATTCCCTTCTCTAATCCTAATTAACGAGAATAATCCCCTATTGATAAACCCCATTACACGTTTATTAGTTGGCAGTATCTTTGCCGGGTTCTTTATTTCCAATAATATCACCCCCTCAACCGTACCCCAGATAACCATACCATTATATATCAAACTAACTGCTCTCCTTGTAACTCTAATAGGCTTTGCTATGGCCCTAGAACTCAATTATATAACTCAAAATTTAAAACATAAGTACCCCTCAACTATATTTAAATTCTCTACTATATTAGGATACTTTCCCCTTACCATACATCGCCTAAACCCCCTAACAAGCCTAACTATAAGCCAAAAATCAGCCACCATACTCCTAGACTTAATCTGATTAGAAAACACACTACCAAAACTAATCTCCAAAATTCAACAAAACACCTCAATTATAGTATCCAATCAAAAAGGACTAATTAAATTATACTTCTTATCCTTTCTAATCACAATAACTACAGCCCTAATTATCTTTAACTTCCACGTGTAATTTCTAAAATAATCACTACACCAATAAGCAAAGATCAACCAGTAACAACTACTAATCAACTCCCATAACTATACAACGCAGCTACTCCCATGGATTCCTTACTAAATATCCCAGAATCGCCCGTATCATAAATAGCTCAATCTCCAACCTCATTAAATTCAAAAACCACTTCTAACTTTTCACCAACTAACACATATAGAACTAATAAAAACTCTATAAACAACCCAACAATAAATGACCCAAATACTACTATATTAGAGACCCAGGCCTCAGGATATTGCTCCGTAGCTATAGCCGTAGTATACCCAAAAACTACCAATATTCCCCCCAAATAAATTAAAAATACCATTAAACCCAAAAATGAACCATTAAAACTTACAACAATACCACAACCAACCCCTCCACTTGCAATTAACCCCACTCCACCATAAATAGGAGAAGGCTTAGAAGAAAATCCCAAAAACCCAATTACAAAAATAATACTTAAAATAGATACAATATAAATTATCATTATTCCTGCATGGATTATATCCACGACTAGTGACACGAAAAATCACCGTTGTATTTCAACTACAAGAACAAACAATGACCAACATTCGAAAATCTCACCCCTTGATAAAAATTATTAATAGCTCATTTATTGATCTCCCTGCCCCATCAAACATCTCATCCTGATGAAATTTTGGATCCCTCCTAGGAATCTGCTTAGCATTACAAATCCTAACAGGATTATTCTTAGCAATACATTATACATCGGATACTGCGACAGCCTTTAACTCCGTTACCCATATCTGTCGAGACGTAAACTATGGCTGAGTTCTGCGCTATCTACATGCAAACGGAGCCTCCATATTCTTTATCTGCCTATACCTTCATGTAGGACGAGGCCTCTATTATGGGTCCTACATATACACAGAAACCTGAAATATTGGAGTTATTCTACTATTCGCCGTAATAGCAACAGCCTTCATGGGATACGTACTTCCATGAGGTCAAATATCCTTCTGAGGAGCAACCGTAATTACCAACCTACTCTCTGCAATCCCATATATTGGAACAGACCTCGTCCAATGAATCTGAGGGGGGTTCTCTGTTGATAAAGCCACCTTGACTCGATTCTTTGCCTTTCACTTCTTACTCCCATTCATTATTGCAGCTATAGTTATAGTTCACCTCTTATTTCTACACGAAACAGGATCTAACAACCCAACCGGAATCCCCTCTAACGCAGATATAATTCCCTTTCACCCCTATTATACAATTAAAGATATTCTCGGCCTACTATTAATAATTATAGTATTACTTACCTTAGTGCTATTCTCCCCTGACCTACTAGGAGACCCTGATAATTATATACCAGCCAACCCACTAAATACTCCTCCCCATATTAAACCAGAATGATACTTTCTATTCGCGTACGCAATTCTACGATCAATTCCAAATAAATTAGGAGGAGTTCTAGCTCTGGTCTTATCGATCCTTATCTTAATTATTATTCCCCTACTACACACTTCCAAACAACGCAGTATGATGTTTCGTCCTTTAAGTCAATGTCTATTCTGACTACTAGCAGCAGATCTCTTCACCCTAACATGAATTGGAGGGCAGCCTGTTGAACACCCATATGTTATTATTGGCCAACTAGCATCAATTCTTTATTTTTCTATTATTATTATCTTAATACCACTTACTAGCCTAATAGAAAATCATCTACTAAAATGAAGAGTCTATGTAGTATATTTATTATACTGGTCTTGTAAACCAGAGAAGGAGAAAGAATAATTCTCCCAAAGACTCAAGAGGAAGGCTTATGCCCTACCATCAACACCCAAAGCTGATATTCTAATTAAACTACCTCCTGCAAACCTTACTTATTCATGTATTCTAAAATTTTCAAGTATCTTATCTGCATTAATAACTAACCCTCATGAACATCAAGCATGTACATAACTACACAACATGTTTCATGTATAATTGTACATTAAACTATTTTCCCCATGAATATTAAGCAAGTACATATAAGGATTAATATCACATAATACATCCTATGTATAATTGTACATTAAACTATCTTCCCCATGAATATTAAGCAAGTACATATAAGGATTAATATCACATAATACATCCTATGTATAATTGTACATTAAACTATCTTCCCCATGAATATTAAGCAAGTACATATAAGGATTAACATCACATAATACATCCTATGTATAATTGTACATTAAACTATCTTCCCCATGAATATTAAGCAAGTACATATAAGGATTAACATTACATAATACATCCTATGTATAATCGTACATCAAACCATCTCCCTCATGAATATTAAGCAAGTACATATAAGGATTAACATTACATAATACATTAAATGCGTGATCGTACATACCCCATTAAATTCAATAAATCCCAGACAACATGACTATCCACAACCAACGATCAACCCCATAATCTACCTACCTCCGTGAAACCAACAACCCGCCTAACAGGTATCCCTCTCCTTGTCCCAGGCCCATAAACCGTGGGGGTTACTACAATGGGTAGTAAACGGCATCTGGTTCTTACTTCAGGCACATACAACTAAAGATCGCCCACTCGTTCCCCTTAAATAAGACATCTCGATGGATTCATGACTAATCAGCCCATGCCGCGGCATAACTGTGGTGCCATGCCCTTGGTATTTTTAATTTTTAAGGGATGCTTGGACTCAACATTGGCCGTCAAAGGCCCCGACCCGGCACATTAAGTCTAGACGGACTTATAATGCACACCCTAAACCCACATAATGGGGAACCGGTGCTGAAATATTAATGATCTGAGGACATAGCAAGTTGATTTTAACAGTGAACTATGGGCTTCGGAAATTTCAATTAGATCTAAAGGGTAGAATTAATTAATGGTCTCAGGACATACGCATACGCATACGCATACGCATACGCATACGCATACGCATACGCATACGCGCACCCACACCCACATATGCTATATTAATTTTATTCCACAAACCCCCCTTACCCCCCATTAAGCCTACATTATGGGTATCAATAAAATTTCTTGCCAAACCCCAAAAACAAGAATAATAACACCATAATATAAATAAACTTAATAGTATTCTGAAGCCAAATATTATAATCTCCACCACCCGTAAGGTCGTATCCCCTTACTTTAAAGATTCGCCTTCCTTAGACAGACATCTCCCTAGATCTGTACATATGGCCTCAAGTAAGTCTCTCCACTACATATGTTAATGTAGCTTAATATTAAAGCAAGGCACTGAAAATGCCTAGATGAGTCTTCTCACTCCATAAACACATAGGTTTGGTCCTGGCCTTTCTATTAGTTATTTGTAAACTTACACATGCAAG